ATACTTTGGATAAGTAAGATAACAAGTAATTATTCTCCGTTCTCTTAATTGAATTACAATTAAATTCGGCCCAATCTTTTACTAAAAGGATTGAGCCGAATACAAAGATTCTATTGCATGTATTTTGGATAAATACATATATCTCTAGATATACAAGATTTGAAATAGAAAATCTAAGACTCAATCAAATGTTTCTATTGTTGTCTTGAATCCACAATTAAACCTATGGATCCTTAGGATTGGTATATTCTTTATATATCCTGTAGTTTCCCTGAATCAAGCGAAGTATCACAAATCTTTTGACCCATCTATTGTCTTTTTCGTTCCGTGTTGCAATAGAACCTTAATTTATTAGTTAGTTATTAGACGAGATTTTACGAAAAAATTCTTTCTAGGAAAGAACAAAAATTTCTTTTTTTTTCAAGATATAGGAAAAACCACCTTTTATCATTTTAGAATGAAAAGGGATTCCATCCTATTCATATATAGTGAAGTCTTACCCCCGGATTCCCACAAAAAGAGAATCCTTTTTCACACTTCTTAATTAGAAGTGTTAGAAGTAATTGAATTTCTATGTTTAGTCTGATAGGAAATAAGATATTCAAATACAAATAAAGAATTGTGGATCTAATGACTATTCATCTATTCTATTTTTATGCAAATAGGGGCAAGAAAACTCTATGGAAAGATGGTGGTTTAATTCGATGGTGTTTAAGAAGGAGTTAGAACGCAGGTATGGGCTAAAGAAATCAACGGACAATCTTGGTCCTATTGAAAATACTAGTGAAAGTGAAGATCCGAATAGAAAAGGCAGGGCTAAAAACATTCATAGTTGGAGGGGTCCTGACAATTCTAGTTACAGTAATGTCGATCGTTTATTTGGCGTGAAAGACATTCGGAATTTCATTTCTGATGATACTTTTTTAGTTAGGGATAGTAATGGAGACAGTTATTCTATCTATTTTGATATTCAAAATCAGATTTTTGAGATTGACAAGGATCATTCTTTTCTGAGTGAACTAGAAAGTTCTTTTTCTAGTTATGGCAATTCTAGTTATATGAATAATGGATCTACGAGTGAAGATTCCTTATACAATCGTTACATGTATGATACTCACTCTAGTTGGAATAATAACATTACTAGTTGCATTGACAGTTATCTTCAGTCTCAAATTTGTATTGATACGTCCATTGTAAGTAATAGTAGTGATAGTTACATTTGTAGGTGCGTTTTTGATAAACGTAGAACGGGTAGTGAAATCGGGGGGTCCAGTATACAAACCCTCACGAAGAGTAGTGATTTAACTCTAAGAGAAAGGTCTAATGATCTCGATGCAACTCAAAAATACAAGCATTTGTGGGTTCAATGCGAAAATTGTTATGGATTAAATTATAAGAAATTTTTGAAATCAAAATTGAATATTTGTGAACAATGTGGATATCATTTGAAAATGAGTAGTTCAGAAAGAATCGAACTTTCGATCGATCCCGGTACTTGGGATCCTATGGATGAAGACATGGTCTCTCTGGATCCCATTGAATTTCATTCGGAGGAGGAGCCTTATAAAGATCGTATTGATTCTTATCAAAGAAAGACAGGATTAACTGAGGCTGTTCAAACAGGCGTAGGTCAACTAAATGGTATTCCCGTAGCAGTCGGGGTTATGGATTTTCAGTTTATGGGGGGTAGTATGGGATCCGTAGTCGGGGAGAAAATCACCCGTTTGATTGAGTACGCTACCAATCACCTCCTACCCCTTATTATAGTGTGCGCTTCGGGAGGGGCGCGCATGCAAGAAGGAAGTTTGAGCTTGATGCAAATGGCTAAAATATCGTCTGCCTTATATGATTATCAATCAAATAAAAAGTTATTTTATGTATCAATCCTTACATCTCCTACTACTGGTGGGGTAACAGCTAGTTTTGGTATGTTGGGAGATATCATTATTGCCGAACCCAATTCCTACATTGCATTTGCGGGTAAAAGAGTAATTGAACAAACATTGAATAAAACAGTACCCGAAGGTTCACAAGCGGCCGAATATTTATTCCAGAAGGGCTTATTCGACCTAATCGTACCACGTAATCCTTTAAAAAGCGTTCTGATTGAGTTATTTAAGTTCCACGCCTTCTTTCCTTTGAATTCCAATTCAATCAAGTAGAGCGCACTAAGTTCCATTTCTTTCTTTGTAGCAAACAAGTAGTTAGCTTATCGGAATCAAAGTAAATAAGAATGGATTTTTCTTGGGTGATCTAAGATCTAATTGTAGCAACACTCAAAAGTTGAGGATAACTCTTTTTTTTTACCTAGATTCCCGATTCCTAATTAAGAAGTCTCTATCAACAAGATAAAAGCGTGAGTTCTTCCTTTCGTGAAATTAGGAAAATTCAATATAGATAAAGATAGATGTATAGTTTTGTATCTTTCTCCATCTCCCGAAAATCCTATTTTCACTAAAAATCCCGGTTGTGTCGCATTAGAACGAATCTTTCGATGATTCGTAAGAAACTCTTTCTTTATTAAATTAGAAGACAAGAACAAAACACAAAGAAATGAAGAAAAATAATAAAGTTGATTATCCTATGTATCTTTCATGTAGAAAGATGAATAAGTCCATTTATTTAGTTCTACATTCCTTGGACTTATTCTATATACTCACTTAGATATATAGATACTTATATCTCTACTAAGAATTTTCAAATTGAATTAATTCATAATAATTCCAATTCTTAATTATAATTAGTAGAAATATAAAATATGATATTAAAAAAAATAATAACAGGTACAAACAGTAAACCGAGGTACCCATTTTATGATAACTTTCAATTTTCCCTCTATTTTTGTGCCTTTAGTAGGCCTAGTATTTCCGGCACTTGCAATGGCTTCTTTATTTCTTCATGTTCAAAAAAACAAGATTGTTTAGATCTGAGGGGACCCAATCCAATCTCATCCGTTTTTTTTTTGAAAGTTAGACTTGTAGCATAACACAGATATTTATTTTGGGAAATATGGTATAACATGGGATTTCCGTCGAACATAAAGGAAAAAGCTCTTATGCCTACAGAAAATGATCTGTGGGTAAATTAATTCTAGCTAGTTTCAAATAGATCGGGATCGCTGGATGCCTAAAATGTAAAGTTGGTGGATCTCTATGTATATCAATATGTATATTGGGATCATATGAAGGGTATGTTATTATTTTAGATCTAACCAATTTGATGAATTACTCCTAAAGGTTCACATCAAACTAGTGCTAGTTCACATCAAACTAGTGCTAGTTGATGAGAGTTCCTTCGGAAACAAAAAAAAGTAAAGCCAAAATCATTTGGGGTATTCTCTCAATTCCAATAAAATGCAATCGGATCAAGTATGAGTTGGCGATCAGAACATATATGGATAGAACTTATAACGGGGTCTCGAAAATTAAGTAATTTTTGCTGGGCCCTTATCGTTTTGTTAGGTTCATTAGGATTCTTATTGGTTGGAACTTCCAGTTATCTTGGTCAAAATTTAATATCTTTTGTTCCGTCTCAGCAAATCCTTTTTTTTCCACAAGGGATCGTGATGTCTTTCTACGGGATCGCGGGTCTCTTTATTAGTTCCTATTTGTGGTGCACAATTTCATGGAATGTAGGTAGTGGTTATGATCGATTCGATAGAAAGGAAGGAATAGTGTGTATTTTTCGTTGGGGATTTCCTGGAAAAAATCGTCGCATATTCCTTCGATTCCGCATAAAAGATATTAAATCCGTTAGAATAGAAGTTAAAGAAGGTATTTATGCTCGTCGTGTCCTTTATATGGACATCAGAGGCCGGGGAGCTCTTCCCTTGACCCGTACTGATGAGAATTTGACTCCACGAGAAATTGAACAAAAAGCCGCGGAATTGGCCTATTTCTTGCGCGTACCGATTGAAGTCTTTTGATAAAACTGGGCGAGAACGAATGCTTTCTCAACCAACAAACAGGGGGGAAAAATGCAAGAATCCTCTTTTTTCTATAACTTAACTGAAGTTTCGTCAGAACGTTAAGTCAAGCCACAGCCGACGTATATGGAACAACCATAAAACAAAACTCTTTTTTGTGATTTTTTATGTGTATCCAAATCCATGCAACTCAATTCAAACAAGTAAGAAATTGAACTACTAGATTGAATTCATCTCCTATATCAAATGATTTCGAAAGAAAGAAATATTTGATCGCATAGCATAGAATCGACAAATGAAGTGGGGTAATTCAAAATTCACAGGTGAAAAATGGCAAAAAAGAAAGCATTCACTCCTCTTTTGTATCTTGCATCTATAGTATTTTTGCCCTGGTGGATTTCTCTCTCATTTACTAAAAGCATGGAATCTTGGGTTACTAATTGGTCGAATACTGGTCAATCTGAAATTTTTTTGAATGATATTCAAGAAAAAAGTATTATAGAAAAGTTCATAGAATTGGAGGAAACCCTCTTCTTGGACGAAATGATCAAGGAATACTCGGAGACACATCTACAAAAGCTTCCTATAGGAATCCACAAAGATACCATCCAATTAATCAAGATAGACAATGAGGATCGCATCCATACGATTTTTCATTTCTCGACAAATATAATCTGTTTTGGTATTCTAAGTGGTTATTCTATTTTAGGTAATGAAGAACTTCTTATTCTTAACTCTTGGGCTCAGGAATTCCTATATAACTTAAGTGATACAGTAAAAGCTTTTTCGATTCTTTTATTAACCGATTTATGTATCGGATTTCATTCACCCCATGGTTGGGAACTAATGATTGGTTCTGTCTACAAAGATTTTGGATTTGTTCATAACGATCAAATTATATCTGGTCTTGTTTCCACCTTTCCAGTTATTCTCGATACTATTTTAAAATATTGGATTTTCCGTTATTTAAATCGTGTATCTCCGTCACTTGTAGTTATTTATCATTCAATGAATGATTGATAAATGATCCAATTTAATCCAATTAGAATGTTTCTTACTTTGTAGTTCTACATAA